AGAGTTCCAATATACAAAGTAGCACGAATGGTAGTGATTTAACTATAAGCGAAAGTTCTGATGATCTCGATGTAACTCAAAAATACAGGCATTTATGGGTTCAATGCGAAAATTGTTATGGATTAAATTATAAGAAATTTCTTAAGTCAAAAATGTATATTTGTGAACAATGTGGATTTCATTTGAAAATGAGTAGCTCAGATAGAATCGAACTTTCGGTTGATCCAGGTACTTGGGATCCGATGGATGACGACATGGTCTCTATAGATCCCATTGAATTTAATTCAGAAGAGGAACCTTATAAAAATCGTATTGATTCTTATCAAACAAAGACAGGATTAACGGAGGCTGTTCAAACAGGTACAGGGCAACTAAACGGGATTCCCATCGCAATTGGGGTTATGGATTTTCAGTTTATGGGGGGTAGTATGGGATCCGTAGTAGGCGAGAAAATCACCCGTTTGATCGAGTATGCTGCCAATAAAATTTTACCTCTTCTTCTGGTGTGTGCTTCCGGGGGAGCACGCATGCAAGAAGGAAGTTTGAGCTTGATGCAAATGGCTAAAATATCTTCTGCTTTATATGATTATCAATTAAATAAAAAGTTATTCTATGTATCAATTCTTACATCTCCTACTACTGGTGGAGTGACAGCTAGTTTTGGTATGTTGGGGGATATCATTATTGCTGAACCTAATGCCTATATTGCATTTGCGGGTAAACGAGTAATTGAACAAACATTGAATAAGACAGTACCTGAAGGTTCCCAAGCGGCTGAATATTTATTCCATAAGGGCTTATTCGATCCAATCGTACCACGTAATCCTTTAAAAGGTGTTCTGAGCGAGTTATTTCAGTTCCACGCCTTTTTTCCTTTGAATCAAAATTAACTTCAGTAGAGTTCTTAAGTGAAATTTTTTTTTGTGGCGAACAATTAGTTAGTTAGTTTATCCGAATCAAAATAAAACAAAATCCGAAGAATGGATTTTTCTTTGGTGACATAAGATTTCATTGTACAAATAAGCATGCGGATAATTCTTTTTTTTTTTTTTTTTACCGATATGACGGATTAGTAATCAGTAAACCTCTCTCAACAAAACAACATAAAAAAAGCATTCTTCCTTAGAATTCATTGGGGGGCAGGGCAAATAAAAGAATTTCTTGTTCCCCTCTTACGTATGTATATATCATTCAAATGGAGAAAATCTTGCATCTTTCTATATCTCCTAATAAGGACCATTTTCCTAGGAATCCCTGCTGTTGGATCGGATTCTAACGAATCCTTCGGGAATTTGTAAGAAATTCTTTAGCTAAGAACAACAGAAGAAGAAAAATAAGTAATAATAATAACGAAAATGGGTTATCATACATATATTTCATGTATAAAGATGAATAGGTCCGTTTATTTAGTTCTACAGTCCTTGCGCTTAGTATATATACTCATTTAGTATACTTAGTATACTTATATACAATTCTATAAGTATACTTAATATACATTTATATACGAATTAGAATATGATAATAATTAGAATATGAATTCAAATTATTATAGGATATCTTTATACCAATAACAGGTACAAATATTAAATCGAGGTACCCTTTCTATGACAATTCTCAACAGCTTTCCCTCTATTTTTGTGCCTTTAGTGGGCCTAGTATTTCCGGCAATGGCAATGGCTTCTTTATTTCTTTATCTTGAAAAAAATAAGATTTTTTAAATCCGATCGGATCAAGGTCAACTCTCATCTAGTTTTTTTTTTCAAGACTTAGCGATGATGGATATCCATTTAGTAGAATAGTGTATAAGACTAAGAGGTGGCTTTCTCCGAGCATAAACGAAAGAGCTCTTATGCGTGTGTAAACATGATATATAAGTAAATTAATTCTATCTATTTTCATCTATCTATTTTCAACAATAGGCTGTGATCCGAACTCATGTCTGCAATGAAAGTCAATGTATCTATATGTATGTACCGATCTATAGGGACTCATATGAAGGGGATGCTCTGATTTTATTAGATCTAAGCAATTCGATGACTTACTGCTAAGAGTTCATATCAAAATAGTACTAGTTGATGAGAGTTACTTCGGAAACACAAAAAGTAAACTAAAATCGATTTTCTTTTGGTTATTTCCCCAATTCCAATAAAATGCAACTGGAGCTAGTATGTATGAGTTGGCGATCAGAATATATATGGATAGAGTTTATAGCAGGCTCTCGCAAAACAAGCAATTTCTGCTGGGCCCTTATCCTTTTTTTAGGTTCATTAGGATTCTTAGTGGTTGGAATTTCTAGTTATCTTGATAGGAATTTGCTATCTTTATTTCCGTCTCAGCAAATAAATTTTTTTCCACAAGGGATCGTGATGTCTTTCTACGGGATCGCGGGTCTCTTTATTAGTTCCTATTTGTGGTGCACAATTACATGGAATGTAGGTAGCGGTTATGATCGATTTGATACAAAAGAGGGAATAGTGTGTATTTTTCGTTGGGGATTTCCTGGAAAAAATCGCCGCATCTTTCTCCGATTCCTTATGAAAGATATTCAGTCCATCAGAATAGAAGTTAAAGAGGGTATTTATGCTCGTCGTGTCCTTTATATAGAAAGCAGAGACTTGGGAGCCATTCCCTTGAATCGTACTGATGAGAATTTGACCCCACGAGAAATTGAGCAAAAGGCTGCGGAATTGGCCTATTTCTTGCGTGTACCAATTGAAGGGTTTTGAAAAATGAACTGAAGAATAAACGCTTTCTCAGCAGGCGGAAACCCCCAAGAATCCTTTTTTTTTTTCATTTTTTCAAAATATTCGAGAGTTTCATTTTTAATAGAAAAAAAGTTCTTTCATTTCGAAATGCGAATAATATTCATTATTTGAATTTGAATCTTTCGGGCATTCGTCGAAAGGGGGAATTACTTCGAATATTTGATCAATTGGGATATCTAGAAACAATATTGTTTTTTATTATTTCTTGATTCAAATTCAAATTCGAATGAAGAATTCGAAGTGGATTCTTCTTCGATTTCTGTAGTTTTTCTACACTAGGTTCAAGGACTAACCGCTGAATCACAACTAAAAAAAAGAGACTCGATTTATAGGCGCAATACCTTGTAATAGAACTCATGCTTGATAGAAATATTAGATCGCATAGAATCAACGAATGAGGTGGATTCATTAACAATTCACAGATGAAAAAATGACAAAAAAGAGCGCATCCATTCCCCTTAGATATCTTTTATCTATAGTATTTGTAGTATTTTTGCCCTGGTGGATCCCTCTCTCATTTAATAAAAGTCTGGAATCCTGGGTTACTAATTGGTGGAATACTAGTCAACCCGAAACCTTTTTGAACGATATTCAGGAAAAGGCTATTCTAGAAAAATTCATAGAATTAGAGGAATTATTCCTCTTGGACGAAATGATAAAGGAATTTCCGGAAAGACATCTAGAAAAGCTTCGTATAGGGCTCCAGAAAGAAAGAGTCCAATTAATCAAGATGCACGATGAGGATCATATCCATACGATTTTTCACTTCTCGACAAATACAATCTACTTTGTTATTCTAAGTGGTTATTCGATTCTGTGTAATGAAGAACTTTTTATTCTTAACTCTTGGGTTCAAGAATTCCTATATAATTTAAGCGACACAATAAAAGCCTTTTCGATTCTTTTCGTAACTGATTTATGTATCGGATTCCATTCGCCCCGCGGTTGGGAACTACTGATTGGCTATGCCTACAACGATTTTGGATTTGCTCATAATGATATTATTCTATCTGTTCTTGTTTCCACTTTTCCAGTCATTCTAGATACGTTTTTTAAATATTGGCTTTTTTCTTATTTAAATCGTGTATCTCCGTCACTTGTAGTGATTTATCATTCAATGACTGAGTGAAAAGCGATTCCATGATCCAATTCGAATATTTCTGATTTTGTACATAAGCAAAGCATTCAAAGCCGTACTTACCTGACTTTTTCTACCCATCCAGAGGATCCCTCTCAGATTCCAGGAATCCTATATTCCAGTAAAATTATTTCAGTAAATAGCAGAATCGCGGATAGGGAACTATATTAGTGACCTACCTAATTTTATTGTAGAAATTTTCGGGATCAACGATTGGACCATGCAAATTAGAAATACCTTTTCTTCGTTAAAGGGAGAGATTACTCGATTCATTTCCGTATCCCTCATGATATATATAATAACTCGGGCATCGATTTCAAATGCATATCCCGTTTTTGCGCAGCAGGGTTTTGAAAATCCACGAGAGGCAACTGGTCGTATTGTATGCGCCAATTGTCATTTAGCTAATAAGCCCGTCGATATTGAGGTTCCACAGGCGGTACTCCCTGATACTGTATTTGAAGCAGTTGTTAGAATTCCGCATGATATGCAACTGAAACAAGTTCTTGCTAATGGTAAAAAGGGGTCTTTGAATGTGGGGGCCGTTCTTATTTTACCAGAGGGGTTTGAATTAGCCCCCTCCGACCGCATTTCGCCCGAGATGAAAGAAAAGATAGGCAAGCTGTCTTTTCAGACCTACCGACCCACTAAAAAAAATATTCTTGTGATAGGGCCAGTTCCTGGTCAGAAATATAGTGAAATCACTTTTCCTATTCTTTCCCCGAACCCTGCGACCAATAAAGATGCTCACTTCTTAAAATATCCAATATACGTAGGTGGGAACAGGGGGAGGGGTCAGATTTATCCCGACGGGAACAAAAGTAACAATACGGTTTATAATGCCACAGCTTCGGGTATAGTAAGCAAAATCATACGAAAAGAAAAAGGGGGATACGAAATAACCATAACGGATGCATCGAATGGGCGTGAAGTGGTTGATATTATCCCTCCAGGACCAGAACTTCATGTTTCAGAGGGCCAATCTATCAAACTTGATCAACCATTAACAAGTAATCCTAATGTAGGTGGGTTTGGTCAGGCAGATGCAGAAATAGTACTTCAAGATCCATTACGTGTCCAAGGCCTTTTGTTCTTTT